GGATTGGATCATCAAAGAATCATCAAAATTAGAGTGTTGAAATTTTTCGTGGGGGGATTTATAATTTAATGAGATTCTGAAAGGAGGGTTCATTTTATTTCAATTAAATAACTAAAGTTTTCTCTTTTGCTGAAGAAGTTTTGATAGCTACGGATCACAAAAAACACTAAAATCATAACAGAAAAATGCATTGTGGAAAAATAGATAGTTTCTTTTTTAGTTCCTAAAATGAAACTAAAATTCAAATAGAAAAATAAAAAGAATGTAAATAGTCTTTCTTCTTTTTGTTGTTGCTTGAATATTTTATATTCAATTGAATATAATAAATAACAAGCATTTTTGTTTTCAAATCAAATAAATCATTATTTATCTATAATTCGTTGGAACAAAAAAAGGGGCCCGGCTAGGTACTGACCAGGCCAGGCCATCAGAATAAGAAGGGACTTTCGAACAAAATCAACACAAAGATGTCTTCTTTTTTTTTTCTTTATTTTTCTTTTTTCTTTTTTTATTTATAGGCTCGTTCGAGCCCTTCCTTTATCTAATCTAAAAGAAATTCCTGATTTGTATATCTCTATAGAATAGAGAAAGAAAGAAAGACTACTTACATTATGTGTAATGTAGTAATTCTCTTTTTCAATTGGGAGAGATGGCTGAGTGGACTAAAGCGTCGGATTGCTAATCCGTTGTACGAGTTATTCGTACCGAGGGTTCGAATCCCTCTCTTTCCGGTTCCGTTGATGACTTGATTTATTTATTTCATTTTCAAATTTTTTAAATCTTAGTTAAACGTGTGGAATAGATAAAATCCTAAGAAAATTTGAAAATGAACCAAGGAAAAACTCTTTGGATTTTATTCTTCACGTCCAGGATTACGTCCTGGATCATTAGATAGGAATCCAAAGATGAAGAGAGAAACAAAAAATATCACTACGGTATAAACGAAAAGTTTCAGAGTAAGCATTACACAATCTCCAAGATGATTTTTTTTGGAAAAAAAAAAAGAGAATAGATCTTCCATTTTTCTACCACATATCCTATTTTGACACCAAGAAATGAGGTTTTTCTAGAAATAGAAATGAATTGTCAGAAATTTATTTGGAATAAGAGTTTTTCATTAACAAAAATTTCTTTCATATCCAAATTCGATATTGTGGGAGACCCTAATATAATTAATATAATAGGGTTAGGGTCTTTCACTGGAAAAGGGTCAAAAAAAGGAGGAAATGGGGTAAGCCGGATTTATGGCGACTATCCAAGAATTTCAATGTGTGAATCGAGGATTCAGACTCTAAAACTTATCTGATTTTATCAATTGTTAGAGAATTTTTTCTCGAAGAAATCATGAATCTTCTAGGATATTATTAAGGATCTCATCGAAAACTTACAGCAGCTTGCCAAACAAAGGCTAAGAGAAAAAAAAACACAGGTATGACTGGCATAACATCTACGATTGGATTCAAAAAAGCATAGGCTTCGGGCAATTTGCCGAAGAAAAAACTACTCGAATAAAGGGCAGAATTAAGACAAATACAGATCAAACTAAAGATATTAAGCATAACAGACATTTTGTTCTTGGAGATAATTGCATTTTGATTGAGTTATTGATATAAGGAAAAAGGAAGAAAGGAAGTAAGGTATACAAAAAATCCTTCTTTTTCTTTGAACCCACCCAATCAAAAATCCTCCAATTCTCAAAGGAGAATAGAAGAAATCATACTTTCATACAATATCTTAATTGAATTATATGTAATGATCAATAAATTAAGTTGAATTCTATATCTATATGGATTAAAATCCTAGTAATAATCTATTCTATAGATATTTGGACTGGAGTTGACAAACAACCAATAACAATATTATTGTTTCTTAGTGTAGATTAGAAATTGATAATGGGGCGTGGCCAAGTGGTAAGGCAACGGGTTTTGGTCCCGCTATTCGGAGGTTCGAATCCTTCCGTCCCAGAGCCATATCCATTTTTTTCTAATTTTAGAATAAAGATTGTTTTCTTGAACAACTTTCTGTTTAAAGTCTAATTTTAGATGGAATGTGATTCTTTTATATCTTATATGAATCATATCTTTTTTCACAAACTGAACTGAATCGAGTTCAAATGACACGCATCTGGACCTGAATCTATTTTTTATCAGGTAAGATGAGAACATGGATCAAAACAAAAGAGTTTGAATTCCAAAAAGTTGGGTGGGCTTTTCATCATATGTTCATTCCCTTTGATATTTAGGGGAGTTAGTTACTTGGAAAAACTTTCCATCCCATATCTATTTGAATTTTCAACGATGGATGTATTTTGAATCGAGATGCAAAAGAATCTATATTCCCTATCTCTTATTATTTATCCCGTAAATGAGGGAGTCTAATTAGTAATTAGATTTTTCTCGAGATCTCTGAATTCGAAACAAGAGCCAGTTCTTGATACTAATTAAATTCAATCAATAGGACTAAGTCTCTTAGTGGGTTAGACTAAAGCTTGACTAAATTTGGACTTGTTGTTTGTCTTTGTAACTAGACAAGTCATTTCCCATACCGGATCAGGATTCCTTTTTTTTTCTCTATCATTCCCATAGAAAGAATAGGGGAGTGGATAGGAGATAATCAGTATTAATTTAAATATCTGTATCTGTCCAAATCTCATTAACAAATGATCAAATAACATATTTATATATGTTTATATGTTATGGAATCGATGTATTTTCTTTGAATCTCGTTTTTTTATTTTATTTAGGTATTTTTTTTGTTTGGCTATAATGAAGAATTGTAAATCTATGTAACGATTGGATTGAGGCAGGGGTGATTTATCCTATCCCTTTTAGTTACTTTATGACAAGATTCGATTATTGAAATATTACTCAACCCCATGTTAAACAAAATGCATATAAAATGAGGAAATGTTTAGCTTATATGTATCGTTCTATTTCAATGACAATAGTCTTTCGGTTTTTGTGAAAAAGGTTTGGGATCCCTTAAATTTTTTAAACTAAAATTAGTTAAATTAAGTATTATAGAATATCTATAACAGTGACAATTGTTCAGTCTATCTGATAGATACGAAAACCCCTCTCGATTTTTTCGATTTGGATTTTCGCAATCAGATGAAAAGAATAAAGATTCAAATCTTACCTTACATCAGTTTTTTTATCCATCTCATGAAAAAAAATGGGATTTCTTTCTTCTTTTCTGTGATCTATTTATCTTTTTGAAATCAGTGATGGGTCAATTAAAAAAAAAAGACTTATCTTTTAATGATGTCTAAATAGGAACCTTTTTCCATTCGAAATAGTTTTAATAAAAATTTTGAATGATTCCTTGTAAGTTGAATCTTTGGTATTCAAAAAGTAGGAAATAGGTCAATCTATCCTATTGAGTCACTTGAAGTAGCAGACTCAAAAAGAACTTATTTATTCGTTTATCTATTTCTATTTCTTTATATATATGTTAAAGATGGTGTCTTGCTAAGACTTCTTCAGAAAAATCTTTACACATATCATATATAGAAGAAAAAGTATAGATTACGCGATGTCTATGTACAACTGAACCAATGACTATTCATGATTCCATGATTGAATCAATTCCATACCGGTTCCAAATTAGAGGAATGTTATGGTAAAACTTCGTTTGAAACGATGTGGTAGAAAGCAACGTGCGACTTGAAGGACAGATCTGTTGTGGATTTTTACATCCGCTATTTTATATTTATATAGGAATGTAGGAATGAAGGTGCTCTTGGCTCGACATCGTTTGTTCTGTTCCACTCGAACCCTTCGTTTTTCACTTTTTGTTGGGTTGTAAATAGTCCACGATGGAGCTCGAGTGGAAAGGATTAATTCATTTCTCGGGGGCAAGGATCTAGGGTTAATGCCAATCAATAAATTGGAACAACTTCGTAAATATATCTTCGAGATAGAAATGGAAAGGATCCAATTTGAGCAAGTTTCCAATTCAAAAGCAAAACCTGTTGGAATTGATCAAACGTTTTCGATCCAAAGTGTATCACGCGGGAATCAACTGTCCGTAGGATTCTTTGATAGAAAGAGAAATCACAAAAAAGGGTATGTTGCTGCCATTTTGAAAGGATTAAGAAGCACCGAAGTAATGTCTAAACCCAATGATTTAAAACAAAGATAAAGGATCCCAGAACAAGGAAACACCCTTTATAATTGTCTCGATAGTCTCAATAACTGGATCAGACTGAAGAATCAAAATAGAATTTTAAACGAGACAAACAAAAGGGGGTAAAGACCACTCAATAAATGAAATTTATTAAAGATTTTTTCCTTATAAGCTATTTGAGAGTTATCCAACTTGAGTTATGAGTACGAATGGTTTCTTTTTCATTTTAAGGAAGGAAGAAGAAAAAAAAAAGACTTAAATCATAGTCTAATTGATTTTATAGGCTCATTTGTCATTTATTAGAATTCCATACATAGACAAAACTTCGAATCAAATCATTTTTTCTCGAGCCGTACGAGGAGAAAACTTCCTATACGTTTCTAGGGGGGGTATTGTTCATCTACATCTATCCCAATGAGCCGTCTATCGAATCGTTGCAATTGATGTTCGATCCCGAAGAGAAGGAAAAGATCTTCGAAAAGTGGGTTTTTATGATCCACTGAAGAATCAAACTTATTTAAATGTTCCTGCTATTCTATATTTCCTTGAAAAGGGTGCTCAACCTACAGGAACTGTTCAGGATATTTTAAAGAAGGCAGAAGTTTTTAAGGAACTTCGACCTAATCAAACGAAATTCAATTAAAGAAATACCAAGGGGGGGGGTAGTGATTTGTATATAACTTTGTATAACTTTTCTCTTTTTTTATTTCCCCCCTTAATCCTGCTTTATTCGTATCTATTTCTCATTGCTTCTGTCGAATTCCATGGTCGATAACAACAAAACCTTAGTTTATTGATCATATAAATCTCAAATTCGAACATTTCATTTCTTTCAATTATGTGGTTTTCGTTGGAATTTGACTAACCAACAA